CCGCAATGCCCAAACAGTTGGATGCCTTAATAACGATTACGGATAACGAGCCAATTTCTGTCTTGGTTTGCAACTCATTTTTGATCATCCCAATATTCTTCCGAAACTTCCCTCAATTATTCTATTCCTGATTCCTCAGAGTCAGCGAATAAATATTAGATATTTTGATAGAATAATTGAAAGGGAGTTCTTTCGTCTCAAAATATGAATGATAGTCATATTCCTTACTTAATTCTTTCGACGATTCCTCGAAAGGAGATACTTTTGACCAATTGAGTTGAGAGATCGAGAAAGAATATTTTTGATTATTTATGCATTCGAAGTCAAAGTGAATTCTTAGTCAATTTTGGTACTCTTTCTAGATTTGAGAATGAAGCCCGAAATTATAAATCAAAAAGAGTGAATAGATTCCTAGCTTCGATACCGTGGAATAGAACTCATACGTAAGAGAAAGATTCGATGGCATAGAATCGATGACTGAGATATTTTCATTAACAACTCACAGATGAAAAAATGGCAAAAAAGAAAGCATTCACCCCTCGTTTATATTTTGCATTTCTAGTATTTTTACCTCAGTGTATTTCTCTCTTATTTAATAAAAGTCTGGAATCTTGGGTTACAAATTGGTGGAATACTGGGCAATCCGAAACTTTTTTGAATGATATTGAAGAAAAGAGTATTCTAGAAAAATTCATAGAATTAGAAGAACTTCTCCTCTTGGACGAAACCATCAAGGAATACTCGGAGACACATCTAGAAAACCTTCGTATAGGAATCCACACCGAAATAATCAAATTAATCAAGATACATAACGAGGATCATATCCATACGACTTTGCACTTATCGACAAATCTAATCTCTTTTGTTATTCTAAGTGGTTATTCTATTTTGGGCAATAAAGAGCTTGTTATTCTTAACTCTTGGGCTCAGGAATTCCTATATAATTTAAGTGACACAACCAAAGCTCTTTCTATTCTTTTATTAGCTGATTTATGTCTCGGATTTCATTCGACCCGTGGTTGGGAACTAATAATTAGCTCTGTCTACAAAGATTTGGGGTTTGTTCAGAATGATCAAATTCTATCTTGTCTTGTTTCTATTCTTCCAGTCATTCTAGATAGCATTTTTAAATATTGGGTTTTCTATTATTTAAACCGCGTCTCTCCGTCACTTGTCGTGATTTATCATTCAATAAGTGAAAAATGATCTATTGATTCGAAATGAATCCAATTCAAATGTTTCTGACTTTGTCGTTGTACATAAGCAAAGGAATTCTAATTATACTTAGTTTTTATATTTCTACCCGTCCTGGGGTAGAGTATTATTTGCGTAAATAGCAGAATCGTGGATAGGAAACTAGATTAGTGACCTACTCAATTTATTGTAGAAATTTTCGGTATCACTGGACCATGCAAACTAGAAATACTTTTTCTTGGATAAAGGAACGGATTGCTCGCTCCATTTCCGTATCGCTCATGATATATATCATAAGCCAGACATCTATTTCAAGTGCATATCCCATTTTTGCACAGCAGGGTTATGAAAATCCACGAGAAGCGACCGGGCGTATTGTATGCGCCAATTGCCATTTAGCTAATAAGCCCGTGGATATTGAGGTTCCCCAAACAGTACTTCCCGATACTGTATTTGAGGCAGTTGTTCGAATTCCTTATGATATGCAAGTGAAACAAGTTCTTGCTAATGGTAAAAGGGGGACTTTGAATGTCGGGGCTGTTCTTATTTTACCGGAGGGATTTGAATTAGCCCCTCCCAATCGGATTTCCCCCGAAATGAAAGAAAAGATAGGAAATCTGTCTTTTCAGAACTATCGCCCTAATAAAAAAAATATTCTTGTCATCGGTCCTGTTCCTGGTCAGAAATATAGTGAAATCACCTTTCCTATTCTTTCCCCAGACCCCGCTACTAAGAAAGATATTCACTTCTTAAAATATCCTTTATATGTAGGTGGAAACAGGGGAAGAGGTCAGATTTATCCCGACGGGAGCAAGAGTAACAATACTGTTTATAATGCTACAGCAACTGGTATAGTAAGCAAAATCATACGAAAAGAAAAAGGGGGATACGAAATAACTATAGCAGATGCGTCGGATGGACGTCTAGTGCTTGATATTATCCCCCCAGGTCCAGAACTTCTCGTTTCAGAAGGAGAATCAATCAAATTTGATCAACCGTTGACGAGTAATCCTAATGTGGGCGGGTTTGGTCAAGGAGATGCAGAAATAGTACTTCAGGATCCATTACGTGTCCAAGGTCTTTTGCTCTTCTTGGCAGCTGTTATTTTGGCACAAGTCTTTTTGGTTCTTAAAAAGAAACAATTCGAGAAGGTTCAACTGTCCGAAATGAATTTCTAGACTCGCCGATTTATCGACAGCAAGTTCGTAAAAAGAACCAAACTCTTTTTTTAGATTATCTATAATAAAAAATGAAATTCTAAAAAGCCCTTTGCTTGTTTATACTTTTTCTATAAGATGACAGTAATTCCTTGTACCACATTCCTAGTTATAGTATGTAGATTGTGACGAAGACTGCTTGACTTGACTTCCCCGTTCTTTATTTTTTTTTTTTCAAAATTTGGGCGGTGTGACTCTGTTTCTATTTGTTAGATTTCAATGTCATAAAATGCATCAATATCAATATTTTTTGAATTTGGCTAGATACTAGACATAAGGAAGCAGTAAATTGAAGGGAAAATGGGGGGGCAAATAATTCTAGTAGAGATTCTTCGTCTTCCTAGTCTTCGACACAAGAAAGAAAAGGAATTTTACAAACCCCTTTCTTGTGTCGAAATAATAATGATTCTTGATTCTGTTCGTTAAAGATTCCTAGTCTTAGTTTTTCTTTTTTCTAGGTGTATTAGAACTTGTTTTTTGATTTCTCTTTTTTTTTTTTTGATTTTTCTTTATTACATCTCTACTTATTCTATATTCTATAATAATAGAATAGTCTATAAATATCTAATATCTAATAATATAAGTAATGGACAAAGACAAAAAGAGGGGTCAATTGATGAGAGACTAAAATAATAAGAAATCTAGCAGATATATACAAAAATACAAAGATAGTAAGCAAGATAACTAACATAAATTAGATCTAAACAACAATATTTTTTGTATATCTACTATTTTAATTGAATTCTATCTAATGATCAATAAATTCAGTCGAATTCTATATCTACACGTGTCAAATTCCTAGCACGAGCTTTCAAATCTATATATATATTCAAATATTCAAAAAAATTTGCAAATTTTCGATAGATATAGAAAAAGCTAGACAAAAGATATTCGGCGACCTGTTGACACAAACACCTGCTATGTAGTATAATAAATACTATATCTGAATCTTAGTAGTCTCAAATCGTGGGGCGTGGCCGAGCGGCAAGGCACCGGGTTTTGATCCCGGCATATCGAAGGTTCGATCCCTTTCGTCCCAGAGCTCCCTTAGGTTACAAAAAGCCCCTTGTAATCCTTATAAGGTTGCGGGGGAACTTTTACGTTTCCACATTAAAGTAAATATAGTCCTATTTTTTCTTTCATTTTATGCCTGTTGGTGTTCCAAAAATACCTTTTCTAATTCCTGAAGACGAGGAGGCATCGTGGGTTGACTTATAGTGCGACTTGTCAGATATATTGGGTCATATGGGATTTCCCCGTTCTCTCCCCAGTCGAGAGATCCTCTATTTCGCCCAAGAAAGATTTATTAAATGATCAAAAATTTGGAGCGTGAAGTAGAATTCAATCCATTTGTAGGGGGGTTCAAATTACTAGTTATTATCCACTCGAATAATTTATGGTTGGCTTGGTTGAACTAATCAAGTAAAGTATCCAGGCTCCGTTTAAAAAAAAACCAATTGGTAATATATCTACCATTACTCCTTATATCATATTTGTAAATAGAAGTATCTTAAACTGTTCTCTTAATCAATCGAGTAATATGCATGAAGACCACAAATATTTGCGGGAATGCATTAATTGAGAAAAAGGACGTGGTAATGGGAGTATTTGTCCTATATATGCAAATCGAAAGCGGGCAGATCATTACCCGGAGTAGAGTCTAAACCTAAAAAGATTAAGATTAAAGAGGCCCATGTAGGAACAAGAAAATGACATCGTGATTTGAATTCAATCTCGACGAAAGAATACATCAACGAAAAGTTAATTCGATAAGTTTCATGAATTCTTTTTTTTATATTATAAGATTTTTTATTATAAGAAACGGATTTATTGAAAAATCGAAGAAAAATTAGAAGTCCAAAAGAGCATGCTACGAAATCTGAACGGGGGTTGGAATCTATACATTGATTGTTTTCGCAAAATTTTAGAACCGTATGCGTCAAAAGGCGCCCGTACGGTTCCTAAGGAATCTAATTTTACCCTAATCGACGGACTTTATCGAGCCAGAGCACTTTTTTTATTCCAAGAACTTAATGGGGAGGTTACGGCTAACATTACCGGTCTTATGGTATTTCTGAATATTGATGATAATACCCTAGAGCAATTTTTATTTATAAACTCTACTGGTGGAAAAATAGTGGATGGACTAGCTGTGTATGACACAACCTTCATAGTACTACCAGATGTACATACACTATGCATGGGATTAGCCGCTTCAATGGCATCTTTCATCCTGTCCGGAGGAGCACTGACCAAACGTCTAGCATTCCCTTGCGCTTGGCGCCAATGGGGTTTTATTTGAGAGAAAAAAGAAGACTATGCCTTCGCCATATGAAATATGAATATTAAGTAATAATAGCATGGCACTTTGAATTCGATATATGAAAGTTTTTTTATTGTTTTTTCAAAGCATTAGATTCTGTATCGAGAGAGTAGTATGATATAAAAGGTCTTTCTGATTTTTCTGATCTATGGGGAGTCTAGTTCAGCGTCACAAACTTTTTTCACACCGGAGATCTCTTAATAATATTTATGTTAGGAAGGAGTGAAAAAAAAGATTCTTTTTTTCCTTAGGTTATTGATTTTTCATTTTAATCAAATAAAAAAGCAACTTTGGGATTGCTTAATCATAGACAACAATTAATATAGAAAGCAACGGAGCCGTCATAGTCCTTTTTAACGGTCACGAAAGGAAGGGTGGTAATTTGATCATTTACCGATCGGGGTCTAATAGCTCCTATGTTTCTCTTGGAGGGTAAGGCTCAATTTTATGTAGAGCCGTATGCAATGCATAAAAGATGCCTGTACGGTTGTTCAATTCTATCTTTTTTCTTGTTCTTCTTTTATCTTTCTTTCGTTTCTCTTCCCTTCATCATGCGAAATAGAAGAATCTTTTAATATATTCTTTTTTTTTTTTATATTATAGCATCAGGGTAATGATCCATCAACCAAAAGCTGATATAGTAGGGCATCCTCAGCACTACTGGGATGAGACAGAGGTGGACCTAGAGGAAGTAATGCAATTACGTAAGACTGTAATATACAATTATGCAAAAAGATCGCCCAACCCTGCATGGGTTATAGCCCAAGACATGGAAAGGGATACTTTTATGTCACCAACAGAGGCCATAGCTTATGGCATTATTGATTCTATCGGGATTGACTGGTAGTTCGCATAAAGCTATGATTTGAGATTAGTCCTACCGTCGGATTTACTAGGAGTAATCCGGTTAGGATTGATCTAAACCATCCCATTATGTATATGATTCAACATGCCAACTATTAAACAACTTATTCGAAATCCAAGACAGCCAATCAGAAATGTCACAAAATCCCCCGCTCTTAAGAGATGTCCTCAACGTCGAGGAACGTGTACTAGGTTGTATGTGCGACTCGTTTAGATCATGCAAAGGAAAGAGAACAATTTTCCAGTATCAAAGATCAGTACTGGTGAATAGGATAGACTGGAAAAATAAACTCCATTTTTTTACTATGTAAAAATAAGAAAATTGATCATATGCCTTTCATTGTGTATAAAATTTATGGTTTCCATTGGTGTAAATCCAATTATCGCAATTTAAGAATTCTCCATTGGTAGCAAATGGTTATCCATTAAGCGGAGAAAATCTGGATAAAAACAGAAAGATTGGTCCGCCCCTCTTGTAAGAACGGACTAACAGGGTCAGCTACCCAGCCAACCCTCATAATTAAATACCGTTACTGTATAGGTAGATCTCGTTGTGAAAGACCTAGTTACTGGAAAAGTCATGGGTAGAGCCAAAGAATGTGAACTATACAAGTTACCAATAACCTTGCTTAAATAAAATGAAAAGCTCCGGTGTATAGAGAAGACCTTACCGTTTAAGAAGGAACCATAGAAACGATGGAATCCACCATTTCTTTCGAATTTATATTTCTTATTCTAGTTTGAATACCAAGTAGAATACAATTTCAGATTTCGAGGTGAAATGCCTAGAAAAAAGAAAAAATCGTGGTTAGGAAGGTTATAGTAGCCAAAGCCCTTGGAATTTTGAGTTTATACATTGGAAAAAGCCGTTTTGTTATTAATAGACTAGGAAGGGGAAAAAGAATAACTGAAAGAAAGGAAATCAATTAGTTATTTGAAAAAGTTTCATTTTTACATATTCAATGGCCAGAACAGGGCGCGGATATATAGCGCGGAGACGTCGAAAAAAAACATTATTAAACTCTCGGGGAAGGCCTTCAAGGCTTATTCGAACTATGACTCAACAAGAAATAAAAGCTTTAGCTTCGTCTGATCGGGATAGGGATAGGCAAAAGAGAGATTTTCGTGGTTTGTGGATCACTCGAATAAATTCAGTAATTCGTCAAGGCTGGGTTTACTATAGTTATAGTAAATTAATCCACGATCTATACAAGAGACAGTTGCTTTTTAATCGTAAAATACTTGCCCAAATAGCGATAGCAAATAAAAATAGTCTTTATATGATTTCCAATGAGATCCTAAAATCAGAAGTAAATTGGAAGGAATCCGCCGGAGTAATTTAAATGGAGTTCCCCGGAGAATAAACTCCGGGAAAGGGGGGTCAAAATGAATAAACTATGGTAAAATAAAAGTAAGTAAAAGAAATATGAATCAACGCATTCCATCAAAAATTTAAATTTTGACTTCTTACCCGATTTTTTATTTGTTTTTGTCTTATGACACGAGAATCAAATTCTGATTGTCGCATTTTTCGAACAAAGCATTAATCTGCCTTTGAGTTCGGGTGTGAATTTTGAGAAAGAAAGAAAGAGTAAGCCTATTTTTTTTGTCTCGCGCGTTCGACTTTTATTTATTTTTATCTCTCACGGTCGACTTATCTTTTTTCCGTCTGGCTTATATTTATTTCTGCCTTTCTTATATTTATTTCTAACTCTCGCGGTCGGCTTGTTTTTCTCAAATTGTGTCTCATTATTAATAAAAGGTAACGAAGATAAAATACGAGCTTGTTTTATAGCAATAGTAATTAATCGTTGTTGTCTCAAGGTCAATCTAGTTACTCGTCTAGATAATATTTTTCCTTGTTCACTAATAAATTGACTAATTAAACTCATGTTTCGATAATCAATTCGATCCCCCGGTTGGATCGGGGGCAAACGCCTACGAAAAGATCGCTTGGATTTAAGAAAAGGTCGCCGCTTGGATTTAATAAAAGGTCGCTTGGATTTATTCATGGTTTGTTTCATTTTTTCCTTTAAACCGAGGATCCTATTTTGGTTGGATCTCTAAAATTAGAATCCATCAAAATAAATAGGATTTGGTTGGTTTCTATTTAAATTAGCTAAAAATTAATTAGAACATTCTAATTATATAATTAGAATGTTATTTTTCCCCCTCCTCAAGGGAATGCACGCGCTCGGTTCGAGCTATTTCGTTATCTCCCCGTGAATCGTATGTTTGTAACAATATGGACAGAATTTTCTCAATTCCAATCGATTAGGCGTATTATGCCGATTCTTTTGAGTAATATATCTGGAAATCCCTTTTGATCCCTTATTAACACCCTTTCGAACACAAGTAGTACATTCCAAAATAATCGTTATTCGGATATCCTTGGCCATGAACCTCCTTTGGATTTTAAATTTACTCAACGCTTCTCCTTTCGATACGAAAGGAAGACAAAGAAAGAAAAAAATAGACGTTCCTCACTTGAAATCAACTTCTAAAAAATTTTGCTGCAATCAATCTATTAAAATAAGATACAAAGATTTATAAACGTAATTCAAAATTACAGTATTTCAAACTACAGTCCAGTATTTTGTTTAAGTATCTTGTATAATACTCTTTTCTAGACCCGCATTTTATATTCTAGATTATTCTATTTCCATTCCCCTTTTATTTATTAGATTATTATTATTTGATATTCGATTTCCATTCCCCTTTTATTTATTAGATTATTATTTTATATTCAATTTCCATTCCTCTATTATTTATTAGATTATTATAGAATTCAGATTTGAATCCGAGTCCCACAGCTGTTAAAATCACTTTTGTTCTTTCTCTTTCCTCTTTTTTTTTATTTGAAAAAAGAGAAAAGAGAAATAGAGGGGGGCGACTGATTAGTGACAGATATTTAATTGTATCTCTAATCTTCTTGATTCGTTCCCGTGTCAATAACTAGAATGAAAAAAAGGGGAATGTCAACGCATCTGGGAAAAAACGATTAATCTCGATTAATAGACCCGCTAAAGACCCAAACCATAGAGTACTTAGTACCGGTGCCACGGAAAGATATGTTTTTAGATCTCGCATTGAAAAACCCCCTTCATTTTTTTGTAATACGGAAACATATCTGATCAGATGCATATGTAGTTAAGGACCACTTATCATTGTACTCTAATAGTATAATGAATCCCTAATTCAAACGGAGACGGGTTCCGTTCCATCGATCATAAGGATCGAAGTATTTTATTACTATTTGATTTTGATTAATTTTATATATGTTAACTGAGACCAAAAAGACGAAATGGACAGAGAAATTGTATAGATAGATATATATCTAATCTCTAGAAGAAAAAACAATGTGGAAAACAAGACAGGAATTTTCTACAATGATACTGTAGGCTAATTGAAGGGATGTAGCGCAGCTTGGTAGCGCGTTTGTTTTGGGTACAAAATGTCACGGGTTCAAATCCTGTCATCCCTACCCCTACCTATCATTGTTCCCTAGAGTAGTAACGGGAGATTCGGTGAAATCGATTCAAATTGGACGTATTGAATCTTTTATTCTTATGATACTAGCTTGTATATACATAAAAGCTTACAAAACGAATCCAACCTCTTTCTTTCTAGTCTTATCTTTTTTGATAAGAAAGCGCTCTTAGTTCAGTTCGGTAGAACGTGGGTCTCCAAAACCCGATGTCGTAGGTTCAAATCCTACAGAGCGCGATCCCGTTCTTCTTAGATCTTAGAGCCTCTACCTTGAACAGAAATCTGAATTTGACCTCCCGGATGAGGAGGTCAATCAAAAAACGAGGGGTTAATGAATCAAAGGTCCAACTGATCGCCGCGCCTGTATTGTAAATATGCAGTTACAAATAATCCGGCCAAAGTAATTGGAATTAGGCCTAAAACGATTCCAAATAGAAAAACTTCAATCATTTAAATTTCTTTGCAAGGAGAAAAAAGAGGTAATATCTATACCTAAATATTAATCTGAATTACCATTAATCTCAATGACTAAGAATTTTCAATTGATACGGTACGCAATTGTATAGTCCACAAAATTTTACAGAAAGATTTCTTTTTCTAAGTTTTGTCCAATTTCAATATGAATTTCAAATAAGTCGTATTTTGCTGAGCCCGATATATAAAGCTGACGTTATAGTTACACTCGCTAATAGAAAACCAAAATAACTAGTTATAGTAGGCATAAAGGAGCTAAATGAACTATGGTCTTTTTATACATATGTTTAGATTTAGAAAAAAAAAAGCACTTGCCTAAGTTTCCCTAAAGTTTTTGATTCATCTCTCTTTATAGATTATAGACAATATAAAAGAAAAAAACTCAGAGAAATATCTATACAGAATATAAGTATAGAAAGAGTTTAATGAAATTATATAT